ATAGATATTTAGTAAATTTGATTGATATGATATTTAGAAATATATTTATTTAGATATTTTTATAGTAATAATAATAATATATATTTATACGTATATTATATAAATATACGTATTTTTATAAAAATAAATTGATCTATTATTTTTTTTTTTACTTTTCTCTTTTTATTCATTTTTTTTTTTACTTCATTTTTTACTTTTTTTATTTAATTTAAGATCAAATATTCAAATTCTAAAAAATTAGAATATAAAATAAATAAATAAAAAATGAAATAAAAATTATTCTAATTTTATAAACTACTCAAAAACAAAAAATAAATTAATAAAAAGATTAATACAAAAGATAAATAGAAAAAGAGGTAAGACGAGATTCGTCCCCCCCCTATTAAATATTTAATTCCTTCACCGGCAAAAAAACTTATAACCCCAACACTGTTTGTAACTCCATCAATTATGCATCTATCAAAAAAATGAGTTAGTTTAGCTAATCCTCTTATACCCCGGGTTACGACCCTTGTGTAGAAAAAATCTATATAACCACGATTATACGACCAATTATATACAACATTGACTATTTGGTCAAAAAAAACTCTTTTAGGACCTATTTTAACAAATGAATTGATTAAGTCCAAATTTTGGAAAGATGAATAAGCAGATCCATAAAAAATGGATGCTACAAATATTCCGAAAAAAGCTATACTTACTGAAAAAAATGCATTTGTCAAAAATTCATACCAGTCCATGGAATAGTCTGAATTCGGATGTAAAATATTTTTTGATGGAGCCAACCATTTTGATAATAGATCCAAATCCATTTCCCCTTGATCAAAAGCAATTCCTATGAATCCAACGAACAAAGTAAATACTACCAATACAAGCAAAGGAAATAACATAGTATTGTCCGATTCGTGGGGATACATAGAAGTATATTTTTTCAAGAAACGAGTAGTAAAGTATCGCATCCGATTTATTACATTCCCATCAAATTGATATGTATTTTTAGAAAAAAAATAAACGCTTTCATTATTATTATTATTCATTGTCGTCGTCGAGAAAAGTAAATTTATGTTGACCGCCTTAGGGGCTTCTTTCCCCCATAAAGATATTGAATAAAATGAGCTATTTTGAGTTCCACTGTAATTTTGAAAATGAACATGTAAATACCCTTCAAAGGTAAGTAAATACACCCGAAACATATAAAATGCAGTTAGTCCTGTTGTAAAACAAGCTATTACTGCGAAAATTGGCGAATACAACCAGCTTTCACTAAGAATTTCATCTTTGGACCAAAAACAAGCAAGAGGTGGAATACCACAAAGAGAAAGTGTACCTAATAAAAACGTAGTTCTCGTAATTGGAACATATCTTGTCAAACCACCCATAAGGGCCATATTCTGACTTTTATCGGGTGAATATCCAACAAGGGGTTCCATTGAATGAATAATAGATCCGGATCCCAAAAACAATAATGCTTTAGAATAGGCATGAGTGATCAAATGAAATAAAGCAGCTCGATAAGAACCTAGCCCCAGGGCTAACATAATATAACCCAATTGAGACATTGTAGAATAGGCTAAACTTCTTTTAATGTCTCTTTGAGCAAGAGCCAAAGTAGCTCCTAATAATAGTGTTATTACACCTATCAAAGAAATGAAGTTCATTATATAAGGTATGCCTGTGAAAAGAGGAAGAAGCCGAGCCACAAGAAAAATTCCCGCTGCTACCATAGTAGCAGCATGTATAAGAGCCGAAATAGGAGTAGGTCCCTCCATGGCTTCAGGTAACCATACGTGAAGGGGAAATTGTGCGGATTTAGCAACTGCACCGAGGAATAATAGGGAGGCACACAGAGTAGTAAATAAAGAATTAACCTCATTATTATCAATCAACTTATTAAATGTTTCGAACAAATCCCGAAATTCAAAACTTCCTGTTATCCTATAAAAACCTAAGATTCCTAATAAAAAACCAAAATCCCCTACACGATTGGTTACAAAAGCTTTTTGGCAAGCACTTGCTGCAATTGGTCGTGTGAACCAAAAACCTATTAATAAATACGAACACATTCCTACTAATTCCCAAAAAATATAAATTTGTATCAAATTGGAACTAGTAACTAATCCCAACATTGAAGCATTGGAAAAACTCATATAAGAAAAAAATCTCAAATATCCTCGATCATGAGACATATAATTGTCACTATAAATAAGAACCATTATTCCAACAGTAGTGATTAATATTAACATTATAGAAGTAAGCGGATCAATAAAGTATCCAAACTCTAAGGAAAAATCATTATTGATAGTCCAGGACCATAGATATTGATAAATAAAACTTCCATTTATTTGTTGAATAGACAGATTGGCCGAAAAAACCATAGCTATGCTTAGCAGTAAAACACTAGGAAAAGCCCACATACGACGAATATTTTTTGTTGCTGTTGGAAAAAGTAGAAGTCCAAATCCTATTGACATAGTAACGGGGAGTGGAAGGAAAGGTATTATCCATGCATATTGATATGTATGTTCCATAAGAAAGCAAATTTGAAATTCTTTTCTTATTAATTTAATTGTTTCCGATTCACCAACTCTTATCTATTATTTTGGAAGGAAGAAGAATAAAACAAATCAGCAAAAAAAATTATGAAAAACTCAAATATTTTAATTCTTAATTGATCTGACTTTTGCCATATATTATTGAATAATTCAAAAAGTTCCAATTCGTTTAATTGAATGATATGACCAAATGACTAGGTAAAACTTATTACCTGGTTATTCACTAAAAATAAATTTTTATTAAATTTAAATTAAGATAAGATCCAAAAAAAATATGGAATTTTTTATTATTCTAATGTTTTGATGATTTATAACCATATAGTATAGTAAAAAAAGTTCCACCAACACCAATAAAATACTTGGTTCAGATATGGACCCAGTATCTGCTAATAACAGAATTCAATAAAAAGAAACTTTATTAACTTTAATATTATCTTTATTAACTTTAATATTATTATTATTATAGTTAAAATATTAAAAGTAAGTATCTAATTCATTGTGGAACTGATTGATTGAATTCCAATTCATTCAATAAGAAAACTTATGCTTATTATAAATAGAATCCTATAATGTTTCTTATTTGGCATAGAACTGAAATAAGATATTACTAGATATTACTAAAATTACCTTTATCTGGTAATGTCTCGTTTTTAACAGACTAACTATAGTAGTTTTATTTAAATAAATATTATGGATAGTCGCCCCGAAATTGATCAATTAAATTAATAGAAAAATAAAATTTCAAATTATTAAAAATTATATTAAAGTTATATAAGGAAATGGGAGAAGAGTCTTAATACTTATTAAATGTGTTATAAAACAGACTAAAATCAAATATGAGTTGGAAACTTTTTTGTTCTTTCTGAATGGCAATCAATTTATTTTTAGTGGTAATAGATACCGTAAACACAGATTTAATGGGGCTATAAAAAAAAAATAACAAAACAATCAATACAATATTTATTTATATATATTGTATTGATTTGTTTGTCATGTAGAAACTATTTCTATGTTATGAAAAATTGTTATCTATGTAATAAGTTAAGTAAAGTATAGATAATAAATAATGAAAAAGGGCCAATCCTTTTTGAGCAATACATGTCTTTCACATCCAATGATAAAAATGACTAACTCTTTTTTTTTGAATGGCAGTTCCAAAAAAACGTACTTCTATGTCAAAAAAACGTATTCGTAAAAGTATTTGGAAGAAAAAAGGATATTTGGCTGCCCTAAAGGCTTTTTCTTTAGCTAAATCAGTATCCACAGGACATTCAAAAAGTTTTTTTGTGCGACAAACAAGTAATAAGGCCTTGGACTAATCTGAATTGACATAGTTCAAATAATTAAAACTTTTATAAGACGAATGAGTCGCATTAAATAAATTTTTGTTTTGTTTTAAATTCTTCAATTCAATATAAGTTAGAACTAACTTTCGTGATATGTAGAAGAAGATTTTCTCTGTCTACTATAATTGGAATTGGTTTTAACCATTATTATTTTTTTTTTTTTCTTTTTCTATTTTTTCTTTAAATTTTTTTTTTTTTAAAGAAAAAATAGAAAAAGAAATTTGATTTCATTTTTTTTTTTCATTATACTATAATTCAAATTTGTTTGTGAGATGGTAATTTTGACTTACCACAACTAACTTTTCACAACAAGTTTACTTATTTTAAAATCACATTTTTTTTGTGAAAAGTCAAATTACAATAGAAATTGCAATTCTTTTTATTATATGTCTAGTCCAATACCTAATTGATTTGTTTTGTAAATCTTCCCATAAATGTTATACAAAGAATACAATTAGTAATACAATTTAACGATACCGAGTTAGTAATATATGTAAATATTACATTTCAAATTAAAATATAAAAATATAAATATAATATATAAATAAATAATAAATATAAATAAATATATATAAATATATATATATAAATATATATATATAAATATATATAAATAAATCAAAATTAAAATAAATATAAAAATTTAAATATATTAAATTAAATAAATATATTAAATTAAATATAATATATTAAATATAATATATAATTTTGTTTAAATATTTATTAATTAAATTTATATTATATATAATATAATTTTTTTTTTTAATATTAAATGAATTTTATTTATTTAGTTTTAATTAAATTAAATACATTATATTTTTAATTAAAATTAATATAATGTAAATGGATATAATGTAAATATATTAAATGTAAATATATAATGTAAATATAATGAAATGAATTTCAATTTAAACAATATTACATTGAATCCTTGAATCTCGACGATTCAAGATGAATGAGCTATTATTATTTCAAGCAAGCCGCCATGGTGAAATCGGTAGACACGCTGCTCTTAGGAAGCAGTGCTAGAGCATCTCGGTTCGAGTCCGAGTGGCGGCATCCTCTAAAAATAACAACATTATAGATCCTATAATTTATTTAATTCCTGATTTGAATTTCTAATTGGACTTCTTCTTTTATGATATTTGTAACTTTAGAACATATATTAACTCATATCTCTTTTTCGATCATTTCAATTGTAATTACGATTCGTTTGATGACTTTTTTAGTCCACGAAATCGTAGGATTATGTGATTCGTCGGAAAAGGGGATGATAGCTACTTTTTTATTGATAACAGGATTATTGGTTATTCGTTGGATTTATTCGGGACATTTCCCATTAAGTAATTTATACGAATCATTAATGTTCCTTTCGTGGAGTTTCGCTATAATTCATATGATTCCTAAAATATGGAATCATAAAAATAAAAAAGATTTAAACGCAATAACCACACCAAGTGCTATTTTGACTCAAGGCTTTGCCACCTCGGGTCTTTCAACTGAAATGCATCAATCTGCAATATTAGTACCTGCTCTACGGTCCCATTGGTTAATCATGCATGTAAGTATGATGTTATTGAGTTATGCAGCTCTTTTAGTTGGATCTTTATTTTCAATTGCTCTTCTAGTCATTGCATTTCGAAAAAATGTCGAAATTTTTGGTAAAAACAAGAATTTATTAATTAGGTCATTTTTCTTTCGTGAGATCAAATACTTGAATGAAAAAAGAAATGTTTTACAAAACATTTCTTTTTCTTCTTTTAAAAATTATTACAAATATCAATTGATACAAAGATTAGATTATTGGAGTTCTCGTGTCATTAGTCTAGGATTTACTTTTTTAACTATGGGTATTCTCTCTGGAGCAGTATGGGCTAATGAGGCATGGGGATCCTATTGGAATTGGGACCCTAAAGAAACTTGGGCATTTATTACTTGGACCATATACGCAATTTATTCACATACTAGAACAACGCAAAGTTGGCAGGGGGCGAATTCGGCAATTGTGGCTTCTATAGGATTTCTGATAATTTGGATATGCTATTTGGGGGTTAATCTATTAGGAATAGGACTACATAGTTATGGTTCATTCATATTAACTTAGATACTAACTTATTGAAGAATAAATAAAAAACCGTCCCACAGATAAAGAAAGTTTGTGTAAGTTTTTTTTGAGAACCATTTCACTCAAAAACAAAAAGTGAAATGGTTCTCAAAAAAAACTTGAGATGTAATGCATCCCATTACAATTCTAATTCACTTCCCATAATGACTTTCTGTTTTTTTTTATTCATGAAGACTATCTATCGTAATAATTAGATAGAATAGCTTGTACCTTGTCAACTGATAAGGAAATAACCAAATCAGGATAAATACCAATCGCTATTACAGGTAGAAAGATACAGATCGAAACAAATAGTTCTCGTGGTCCAGAATCTACAAAAAAAGAGTTTGGAAGATTGAATAACTTGTATCCATAGAACATCTGGCGTGACATAGATAATGAATAAATAGGAGTTAATATCATTCCAATTGCCATTACAAAAGTCATTAGTATTTTTGGCATTAAAAGATATTTTGGACTGGTAATTATTCCAAAAAATACTACTGATTCCGCAACAAAACCACTCATTCCTGGCAATGCAAGAGAAGCCATTGAGAAACTACTGAACATAGTAAAGATTTTTGGCATTGGAATAGATATCCCTCCCATTTCGTCAAGATAAACAAGACGTATTCTATCACAACTTGTTCCCCCCAAGAAAAAAAGGGCAGCACCTATAAATCCATGAGAGAGTAATTGTAAAATAGCTCCATTAAGTCCTGCGTTGGTTATCGAACCAATTCCTATAATTGTGAAACCCATGTGAGATACGGAAGAATAGGCTATTCTCTTTTTTAAATTGCGTTGACCGAGAGAGGTTGAAGCGGCATAAATTATTTGTATTGTTCCCACTATTACCAACCATGGTGAAAATATGGAATGAGCGTGGGATAAAAATTCCATATTGATCCGAATCAATCCATATGCTCCCATTTTTAATAAGATTCCGGCTAGAAGCATACATGTACTGTAATGTGCTTCCCCGTGGGTATCTGGTAACCATGTATGTAGGGGTATAATCGGTGATTTGACAGCATAAGCAATAAGGAAGCCAAAATATAATATTATTTCCAATGCTATGGGATACGATTGATTAGCTAATGTTTCAAAATCTAATGTTGGTTCGTTGGAACCATATAAACCCATACCTAGAACGCCTATTAAAAGAAAAATGGAACCCCCCGCAGTGTATAAAATAAACTTTGTAGCCGAGTACAGACGTTTTTTCCCCCCCCACATGGATAAAAGTAAATAGACAGGAATTAATTCTAACTCCCACATGATAAAAAAAAGTAAAAGGTCTTGAGAAGAAAATGATCCTATTTGACCACTGTACATTGCTAACATCAGGAAATGAAACAATCGCGAATCTCGAGTAACTGGCCAAGCCGCTAAAGTAGCTAAAGTAGTGATAAATCCTGTCAGTAAAATAGGTCCTATGGAAAGCCCGTCGATTCCCAGTCTCCAGTGAAAATCAAAAATATTTATCCATTTAAAATCCTCTTCTAATTGGATTAACGGATCGTCCAATTGAAAATGATAACAGAATGCATAGGTCGTTATAAGGAGTTCTAATAAACATATACCTATAGTATACCACCGCACTACCTTATTTCCCCTATGCGGGAGAAAAAAAATGGAAGAGCCCGCGAATATCGGAAAAACAACAATTATTGTTAACCAAGGAAAATAACTCGTGGTAAAGACAAGATACGCTTTGACCAGAAAAACCCGTACTCAATAAAATTTGTTTATTTAATTCTGAGCACGGGTTTTTGTCAGTAAAGAGGAATCAAATGATTCAAGTGTATTTTTTTGTAACGTATCAGTAAGCTAGGGCCATACTGCGAGTTGTCTCATGCCATAAATAAACACGGATACTCAAAAAATCTGTTGGACAAGCGGATTCACATCTCTTACAACCTACGCAGTCTTCGGTTCTTGGAGCGGAGGCAATTTGCTTAGCTTTACATCCCGACCAAGGTATCATTTCCAAAACATCCGTAGGGCAGGCCCGTACACATTGAGTACACCCTATACATGTATCATAAATCTTTACTGAATGTGACATTGGATCTATAAGCTTCAGTTTTGAACATAAAAATTTTCGATCTGGTTCTAGTAAAATCAATAGTAAATAAATCCACATATGGTAGACACCAGACGAATCAGTGGTTTACCAGAATTTTTTTTTAGAATCTATCTTATCTATATACTTCTGGATTTGTTCATGAGAAAAGGGCCAAGAGACTTTGATTTCTATTTCGGCAAACAGAGTGATACGAATCATCCATGTTACATGCTAATACTAACTAATATTAATAAAAAAAACTATAAAAACTAGTGAATAGAATATAACTGATAAATATAATATTAATTATGTATGATTAATTAATCATATTTTATCATAACATATTTTAAACTTTTATTATAAACTATAATATTATAATATCATAAATGAAAATTATATAAATAAATCATAAAATATCTAAATTATATATAGAATAGGTAAAGCTTTGTGATAAGGCATATCCTTATTTATTTTTTATATTATTTAAAATTAAATTAAAATAATATAAAAAATACTTATATTAATATTATATTATATAATATTATTATTTAATTTTTTAATTTATAATATTATAAATAATATTATATAATATAATATTATTTATATAATATATATTTTATATATATTATTTATTATTTAAATTTAAAATTTCATTTTTTTTTTTCATTTTTAATAGTATTTTTATTTATTTTTTTTATTTATTTTATGAGTATTAAATTATATGTATATGATTATTGATTACAATTTAGTTATATCATTAGAACTATTTATTCAACAAATTTGATTGATTGATACGTGTCGATTTTCTGTTACGATAGATCGACGAAACAATAGCTAGACCAATAGCTGCTTCAGCCGCTGCAATAGCTATAACAAAGATCGAGAAAATGTCTCCTCTTAATTGTCGATTATCAAATAGATCAGAAAATGTGACAAGATTAATATTAACCGAATTTAGTATAAGCTCAAGACACATAAGTGCTCTAACCATGCTTCGACTTGTGATCAATCCATAAATACCCATAGAAAACAAATATGCACTCAAAAAAAGTACATGCTCAAACATCATTGACTAACTCCTTATCAATCTCAATTGATTTCAACAAACAATTCAAATTCATAATAATTTCAGAAAGTAAAAATTTCAGGACAAAATTCAAGACAAAAGAAAGTCTTCGGGATAGAAGAAAAGGTAGAATCAAATACCTTGGGAGACTTTTTATATAATTCTATAAATTATATAATTCTATAAAGGTTTCTTAGATTAATATCATTCATATATGAACTAAAATATATTTGAAGGAAAATAAATGTCTTAACAATAACACATGACAAAAAAAAAAAGACCTCTTTTTTTGAGTGCTAATCTTAAGTATTTTTTTAATGCTAAGTATTTAGTATTTAAGTTAGTATTTAAGTATTTATTATATAATACTAATTATTATTGTACTAATTATTATTGACGAGCCATAGTAATTGCACCTATCAAGGCAACTAAAAGAATTATAGAAATGAGCTCAAATGGAAGAAAAAAATCTGTTGATAAATGAATCCCAATTTGTTGAACATTACTTATAAGGTCCTGCTCTATAATGTGGTTTGATTTTGTAGTCCAAATGATGCCGTACCATGATGTATCTGGGATAGTAGTAATTAGTGAAAAAAGAATACTTGTACAAACCAGCGAAGTGACCCCATCTCCCACGGTCCAAAGATGAAAATCCGTGGAGTATTCTGAACCTTTCATGAACATCACAGCAAATATGATTAAGACATTTATAGCTCCCACATAAATAAGGAGCTGTGCAGCAGCTACAAAATAGGAGTTCAATAGAATATAGAATAAGGATATACAAACAAGAACCAATCCCAAAGAAAAGGCAGAATAAATTGGATTGGTAACTAAAACTACTCCTAGGCCTCCTAATATAAGAGCTAATCCCAGAAATACTACAAGAATATCATGTATTGGTCCAGTTAAATCCATTGTGTATAATGTATAAAATATAGATAAGTTGAAATTTTTTATGACCTTTTTGAATAATCCAGGAAAAAGGTTACTCTATTTGTTTTTTCTTGTATATGCTACGTCCCTAATTGAATTAAATCTTAATGTAGTGTGAATTTATGTAGTGGATTAATTTAGATATAATTTGTATTTTTTATTTTTTTCTTATTATATTTATATTTTTATTATTATTCTATTTTTTTTTTTTTTTTTTTTTTTTTTTTTATTTTTTTTTTTTTTTTTTTTTTTTTTTTTTTTTTTTTTTTATTAATAAGATAAGATTTATTTATATTATATTTATATAATTTTATATAAAATATAAGATTATATATAATATAATATAAGATTATAATTAGATTATATATTTTATATATATTATTATATATTTTATATATATTATTATATATAATAATATAACTAAATAAATAAATATAAAAAAATATATATATATATTATATATTCCAATTTTACATAATATATCAAATCAAAATCAATATATCAAAAAAAGGATCTTCCTAATCGGTAATCGTCCTTGAATCAAGGGATTTATCCTTTATTTTGTTGATTTGAGTTGAATTCATAATTGTTTGAATTGTGTAATCTCCTATTATTGATATTGGTAATCGACCCAATGCAATTTGATTATAATTCAATTCGTGGCGATCATAAGCAGAAAGCTCATATTCTTCAGTCATTGATAAACAGTTTGTTGGACAATACTCGACACAGTTACCACAAAATATACAGACCCCAAAATCAATACTATAATTAAGTAATTGTTTCTTTTTAATATCTGTTTCCAATCTCCAATCTACAACAGGTAAATCTATAGGGCATACACGAACACATACTTCACAAGCAATACATTTATCGAATTCAAAATGGATTCGACCCCGGAAACGTTCTGATGTGATTGATTTTTCATAAGGGTATTGAATAGTTACGGGTAAACGATTTGCATGGGATAAGGTAATCATAAAACCTTGACCAATATACCTTGCAGCTCGTACTGTTTGTTGACCATAATTCATGAATCCAGTCACCATAGGAAACATATCGTAGATATCCATGAAATAAAGAAGTTAATATTTTTTTTTTCTCTTGTTTGACAGAGGTTATGAATCTAGAATAGCGTTATTGTATTCTGTTATTTATATTTATAGTGAAACAAGTTGGGAAGAAGTTGTCAATAATAGATTACCTAGAGAAATAGGTAAAAGAAATTTCCATCCAAGATTTAATAGTTGGTCCATTCTCATTCTAGGCAAAGTCCATCTCGTTGTGATAGGAATAAACAGGAACAAATAGGCTTTAGCTAATGTAATAAAGATGCCAATTGTCATTCCAAAGACCCCCTCTTTTTTATTTATTCCGACAAGTTCAGGAAGAAATATGTATGGAAGAGAGAAATTCCACCCACCTAAGTAAAAAACTGTTACAAATAATGAAGAAACTAACAAATTTAGGTAAGAAGCGACGTAAAACAAACCATATTTGATACCTGAATATTCGGTTTGATAACCTGCTACTAATTCCTCCTCTGCTTCTGGTAAATCAAAAGGTAATCTCTCACATTCTGCTAGAGAAGAAATTAAAAAAACTAAAAATCCTATAGGTTGACGCCACAGATTCCACCCCCAAAAACCATATTTTGACTGTGCCTCAACTATATCAACTGTACTTGAACTGTTAGATAATTATAGTCGGCGATAACATCACTGTTTCCGTCGCTATTCCAGAACCGTACATGAAACCTCAGCTTCATACGGCTCCTCTACGGCCACAAATAAATATAAGGACTAGTTCGGTATTAATATTAATTATCTATTGGGGAATAAATAATAAAGTAAAGATCGGAGAGTCCAAAATTAGACCGAGGGAATTCTGTTTGCTAGAAAAAAAAAAACGCTTCCGAATTGATCTCGTTCTCTTAAAAAGAAATTTTCTTTGTTCAGTAATAATTTATTACTTCAATAAAATACTCATTTTTGTCAATAGACAACACAGTTTGATCCGTTTTTTTTTTTTTTTAATTACGAAAAAGAAAGAATTTGCCACTAATTCATGAATCATCATAAGAATTGCATATGTATGCAGTAAAGAAAGAATAACTCCATTTTTTTATTCAGTTATTTTCCCATTCTATACTATATATTTCCCATTCTATATATATTGATATTGCATTCTTTTTCTTTTGTTCCTGCTCTTGTTTCTCAGAAGAAAAAAGGGGGGGGGGACTCTGAAAAAAGAGGATTAATTCGTTCTTGATAGTCATTTCTTTAATCAGTGAATAGGAGCATACTCTAGATCGGAATCCTAAGGAAGTACTGCTTTATCATTTCTACTAACTTAAAGCCCTTATTTTGATTCATTTTATGCATAAATATGTCTTTTGAAACTTTACATTATCTCTATTACTAATCTTTTGTGTATCTTGGTGTTCCTACTTCTCCACCCACTCATTTTGGATTGATCCCCCATATGGTAATACGTACAAGACTATAGTCGAAACTCCATACAGTTGATCCTTTGTACCCGCTTCAAGACATGAAGACTAATCAAGCAATTTCAACCTTGGAGTAAACAGTTTAGACTGCTTATATTTACTTCCACTTTACTCTTGTACATAGGGAATGAGAATCAATTTTCTTACTGCAAATTTATAAGCTGTTTTGTTTCACTCATATAACTATCTAGTTTAACCCATTGACCTAAATCTGAATGATGAATAAAAAATAACTATATCTATTCAATACATTTAATCCCTTTCCTAAAAATAAAAAAGTTCATGTTCTAACGAATCACACGTAGAGATATTGATAATACACATGGAGTTAATGGTATTTCATAACTAATGGATTGAGCAGCAGCTCGTAGACCACCTGAAAAAGAATATTTATTATTCGATCCATATCCTGACATAAGAAGTCCAATAGGAGCAATACTTGAAATGGCGATCCATAAAAAAACACCTATACTGAGATCGGCTAGAACAAGGTTATATCCAAAAGGAATTACTAAATAACTTAGTAAAATAGATATGACCGCTATTGTTGGCCCGGCACCGAACAAACGACTATCCCCTCTAGACGGTAGAAGATCCTCTTTAAAAAGTAGTTTTGTTCCATCCGCTAAAGCTTGAAGAATCCCTAAGGGGCCGGCATATTCAGGTCCAATACGTTGTTGTATCCCTGCGGATATTTCTCTTTCTAACCACACAATTACTAGTACACCTATTATGATTCCAAATATCAGGATAAAAATAGGCACAAAGAGCCATATAAGTTCATAAACTTCTTTTAAGAATTCCGATGCAGAAAAAGAATTGATAGTTTGTATTTCTGTTATATCAATTATCATTTCAACGATCAACTTCTCCCATAATAATATCTATACTACCTAATATCGTCATGATATCAGCCAATTTCATTCTTTTAATGAGCTGAGGCAAAATTTGCAAATTGATGAAACCTGGCGGACGAATTTTCCATCTCCAGGGGAAAACACTCTGATCTCCTATCAGAAAAATGCCTAATTCTCCTTTTGGGGCTTCTACTCTGACATAAAGTTCTTGTTTTGACAATTCAAAATTGGGCGAAGGTCTTTTACTAATGAATCTATATTCAAAATCATTCCATTCGGAATTTTTTGATCTATCAAAGCGTCGGACTTCTAAATTTTCATAGGGTCCCCCCGGAATTCCTTCTAGAGCCTGTTGAATAATTTTTATAGATTCCGTCATTTCACTGATTCGTACTAAATAACGAGCTAATGAGTCTCCTTCTTTTTGCCATTGGACTTCCCAATCGAATTCATTGTAACACTCATATTGATCAACTTTACGAAGATCCCATTGGATTCCGGAAGCTCGTAACATTGGTCCCGATAAGCCCCAATTTATTGCTTCCTCTCCCCCAATAATGCCCACTCCCTCAACGCGTTCCAAAAAAATGGGATTTCGCGTAATAAGTTTTTGATATTCATCAACTCCTGTTAAAAAATAATCGCAAAAATCCAAACATTTATCTATCCAGCCATGAGGTAAATCGGCAGCTACTCCTCCGATACGGAAATAATTATGCATCATTCGCATACCTGTGGCAGCTTCAAATAGATCATATATCAATTCCCTCTCTCTAAAAATATAGAAAAAGGGAGTCTGTGCACCAATATCTGCCATAAAAGGGCCAAGCCATAACAAATGAGAAGCTATACGACTCAGCTCTAGCATAATTACTCTGATATAGCTGGCTCTTTGAGGTACTTGAATATTTCCCAATTGTTCTGGTGCATTTACTGTTATTGCTTCTGTGAACATAGTAGCTAGATAATCCCAACGTGTTACATAAGGCAAATATTGTATAATTGTGCGGTTTTCCGCAATTTTTTCCATTCCTCTGTGTAAATAACCTAGTATGGGTTCACAGTCAATAACATCTTCACCATCGAGAGTAACGATCAGTCGAAGAACACCGTGCATTGATGGGTGGTGAGGACCCATATTGACTATCATAAGATCTTTTCTTATAGCCGGTAAAGTCATATCTTTTTCCCCGATTCATTATTCTATGAATTTTTCAAAACGAGGTTCATCAAAATCAAACAAAATATAAAAATCTAAAAAAAAAAAAAATAATTCAAACGAATCTTCGAATTAACGAGTTTTTGGCTCCCTAATATCCAATTGACCAATTAATTTCTTATAACGTACTCTATTTTTCTTTGACAAATATGCCAGCAGCCGTTGACGTTTTCCCAGAATTATTCGTAAACCCCTCTGAGATGAAAAATCTTTTTTATGCAATTCCAAATGTGAAGTAAGTTTCCGTATCTTATTGGTGAAACTGAATACTTGAAATTCGACAGACCCTTTGTTTTCTTCTTTTTCTTCTTGTTCTTGCGAAATAATTGAGATAAATGAATTTTTGACCATAAAAGAATTTTCCATTTTTTTTATTTCTGATCAGAAATAATAATGTCAGTCATTTTCTGGTAGACACAAAAAAGGTTTCCCCCTACTTATACTTATATATATTATATATATATAAGTAAGATTTTTTCTATCCAAACCAATTTCTTATCCAAATCAAATTAGAATTTTTTTTTTGATTTATTAATTTGATTTGGATAGAAAGGTATAATATATTTCTGCACTCACCAAAGAGAATGATTTCTTTGTATTGTACCTAAAAGGATTTCGCTAATTCATTATTTCTAGATTCAGTTGATAAGCCATTAAATTCAGTATATTAAATTCAGTATCATGTATCATAATGTAACACAACATATGTGTATATCTTTTGGCCTTCATATATCGAATGTCTCACTCACGTACTACACACTACATTATATCATAATTATATACTCATAATTATATAATACTCATAGTTATATAATATACTAATAATACTAATAATTAAATTATATAATATACTATATGAATATAATATTATATCAATATTATATGATATTACATATCATAATTAAAAAATTTTAATTTTAAATTAATTTAATATTTAATATAATATATAATATATATTTAATATATATTTAAATTAATATAATATATAATATATATAAATATATAATATATATAATAATTATATAATATATATAATAATAATAATACAATATAAATATAATATATATTCAATTAAATCAATTAAATTAATATAAATTCAATTAAATAATTATATATAAAATTATAAATATCAATAAACAATATATATATTGTTTATTGATATTTTTTGTATATTTATATAGTTATATAGTTTATAGTTATATTGTGTATATTAATTATATATTTTAATTGAATTTAATTATATTTATATAATATAGTTAGTATATTAAAATAGAGTTAGCATATAATATAGTTAGTATATTGTATATTGTATATTAAAAATACTATACCATATATTGTATATTAAACTATCCTATCAATTAATTTATCAATTAATTCTGAATTGTGGATACATCTGTATTCTTGACATACTGAAACGACTACCATTAGTGGTATCAAACCAATACCGATTCATACAAGCTAAATCTTCTAATCGATAATTGGGCCAAAGAAACAATTTGAATTTCATTAATTTGTTTTTATTTGCATCTGTATTAAAAAGCCCGTCCTTTTTCAAAAACTGTCCATAGTTCCTTATGTTGTTTTCATTGAAAAATATTAGATTTCTATCTACGTCTACAACATTACCCCGCCAAGGATTGAAACAAATTAGAATTCTCAACTCTCTACGACGTCTAGTAGATAGAATATTTTCAGGAACAAATAAATCATAATTATTTTTATCTTCACTCACAAACATAGTGCTATGTCGTGAAATGGATTTCTCAAAAGGATTTTCATCAAGATATTTTTCTTTTATATATCTTCTATCAGTTTGTTGTTTACTCTTGTTGACCAATGAAATACCTAGGGTTTGATATAGAATAAATTCTTCATCCCATTTTTTAGAGAGACGAACTGGTTCAATAAAAAATATTCCCTTTTTTATTAATTCTGTAAGAGATAGATCCCTTTGAATCAACATTACATCTAGACGCATCTCTCCTCTTTGAATTGAGTATATAGCAATTTCCTTTAGATTTATCAGTCTAAGTAGTAGACAATATACCTTGATATTGTTGATCATTCTTTGATTCAAAGAATCATCCCATCTTAATTGAAAAAGGAAATATTTTTTCAGAAATAAATCTAGTTCTGCTTCCTTCTTACTCTTGAATTGTTTTTTCTTTCTACGTTTTTTAATGGTTGATCCTGTGTCATTTTTTTCAACATCTTCTTTTTTCTTTTGTTTTTGTGTATCTTGTTGTGTATCTGATCCAAAATCTCTTTGGTTTGGCTTTTGTTTTTTTTCTTGTTGGTTCCGATTCTCTAATTCAAGATATTCTTTTTTATTAGATTGTAGATTAATATCCTTTTTTTTATTTCCGTTGATGTTCTTATTTTGACTAATATTCGTATTTCTATGAATGTTTAAAAGAAGAAATTGGATTGGTATAATCCATGGTTTAAGCTTATATACATCATAAAGTAGTCCAAATTCTGGGAAGAACCAAGATTCCAGATTTGATATGGGACGATATAGCTTTTCTTTATTCATTCCCATCCAATCAAAAAAGGTTTTTCTTTTATTGGATGTTTTTGTTTTTTGATGAATCGCGAGAGGATTAATATCTTTATTATAAATTTTTTGATAATTATAAGTTCCGGCTTTAGTATTTTTATTAATCTTGGTACCAATATGCATATTAGTCCAGGTATCAATATTGATATTTTTTCTAAAACAAAACCGGAGAATTCTACAATCAAAGTATTTTCTATCCAGATTTTTTTCTCCATATAGACTAGATTTTTCTCCTAGATAATCACTAATATCTATACCTACTAGTACATAAAATGATTCGGGTTTCTGTGTTTTCTGTGTATTGAAATTATATGGAATTTTTTTGTCTCTGTTTACTTGTAATGGCGATGGATAAATATATGAGTCCCCTCCATCCTCGTAATTCATATATTTATGTGCTAGAAAATTATATTTGTAGTTTTTTTTTAATTTTTCTTTTTCTCCTGTCCATGAGTCTATTCCGTAATAATTTTGTTTCACATAATGAATTAATTGGTTTTTTTTATATGAATCCAATATTATTGAGTCTTTTTTTTGAGGTGTACAATGTTGATTGACTTTATTTCTCCATTTTTGTGGTACTAATCGAGACCATTGAGTTTGAGATAAATTGTATTGATAATGACTCTTTAACCAGTTTTTCCATTCATTCATTCCAGATTTATAAACTTTCTTATACTTTGGTTTGGAATCAAATAGTCCTCGTGTCCCACAATAATCCTTGATTCTATCTTTAAGAAAAAGATGGATCCCGTGATATTGAAGTACAGATTTCAAGTAATACAAGTTAGTAACTTGAACTTGTGATAATGTGTAAAACACATATGCTTGTGACAAAGAGGATAAGTCACAATAAATGTTTGAATTCTTATTACTAATATTAGTAATATTAGAAAGCGACTTTTTCATTGTCGAAATAAAGTCAATTGTATTTTTATTTGTTTGATCAATCCCTTCTTGATTTGTTTCATCGTGGTAAAAGAATTTATTGATCATTTTTTTTGTTGATTCAAGGAAAAGTTGTGCATTGGTCCTAAGAATGTTAATGGTACATAGAAGGATATCGCTGTATATTCTTTCAATGAAATATTTGAGAAAGTAGTATAATTTACGTATTAATCGGGTAGTCTTTCTTTTTAATATTTGCCAAATAGGTTTTTGCAATTCTGCATTTTTATCAGCACAATTTGTCTTGTCAGGGCTAATACTTATACTTGGAGTTAGAACTGTTTTTTTCTTGTCTTTTGTGATTTGTTCTATTTGATTCCTAATTGTGCTTGTCCTATCAGCAAGATCCTTTATTTTTTTTTCTATAAGTGAATATTTTGTCCAATTCGTGGATCTAATTCGAGTAGTTGATTCGTCGGTAATCTTATTACTGATTATAGAATCTCTTCTATTTTCGTTCGATTCATATACTTTCCCGAATCCAAATAAGAAAATTGGGTTTATTTTTTCAAGTTCTTTCATTATTCGTTTTATAACTAGAACTATTTTCCTAACCCATCTTTTTTTTTCTTTTGAAATTTTTAAAAACCATTTTCTCATTTTTTTAGAAACTCTTAGGACTAGAGAAAGAGAAAATGATTTCTCCAAATTTCTAATTTTTTTTTTGAACTCTTTCAAAATAGGTTCAAAAAAAGAAGGTTGTTTTCGAGGAGAACCAAAAGGGAGTTCCGCTTCTCTTCCCCAGACTGTTAAAAAACAAAAATTGTCTTTTTTTCCTTTTTTTCTCATTGTATCTCTATGATGGAATCGTACTTTAGATTTTCGCCAAGGTTTCAGACGGAAAGGAAATAGAATTTTTATCTGAATACCATCCGTTAACCAATCTTTTGGAAATTCTGTTTCTGATAATTGAACACCATTATAAGTGCATTTAACATGCATTTCTCTATTCCAATCTTTCAAATCCTCGTACCACTCGGGGAATTGAAATAATAATATACGGCCAACATTTTTAGCTATTATCAATGAAGGCAATACAATGTATTTTCTAAGAATTGATTGGGTTACTAACATCGAACCCCTTATTGCTTGAGCAAATATAATGCTATCCCAAGTTTCTGATATTGTTATACGTTCATTTTCCTCTTTTTTTTCCTTGTTTTTCTTCTCTCTTTCTTTTGTCTCTTCCTTCTCAGAATCATAAACTTGAAATTCCGATCCTCTACCCACCCAACCCCTAAAAACGAGATTCATCATTTCGGAGATATCAAAAGATAAAAAAAAAGTTTTGTCTATTTGATCCAAAAAAAGTGGCGAATGCACATTTGTTTGAAAAATTTCCCAAGTAACTGTTTTACGTCTTTGAGCACGCATGGATCCTTTGATTAGATCCCGACGAAAATCCGATTGTTGTGAGTAACGTATCAAAGACACCTCTTCCGCTGGATCAGTATCACTAGTATTACTAATACTATTGCTAGTTTCATCTTTATCAGTGTAAATTACAACACGTTTGGCTTTTCTTGAACGAATTTCATGATCTTCCGTTGATTCTTCTTCATTTTCTTCCTCTTGTTCTTCCAAACCATCGGTCAATTTGTATGACCATCGAGGAACCCCTTTTCTTATTTCTTCTATTCCAGGAAAAATCCATTTATTATTTGGATTTCTAATTGTTTGATCATTGTAATCAGTTGTAACTACATCGAATATCCATTGCAAACATTTTGCTTGCTTTTCTGATCTTTTTTCTTCTGCCAATAAAGACAAATTTTTCAAATTCAAATTAAGACTGGGTGGGGATTCCAATGGGACTTCGCCGATTGTGG